ATTGTTTTTCGAAGTCGATTAGTTTGAGTCGCGCCTATATTTCCTTCGTCGAAGCGAAAAAAAAGACTCTTTCGAAAACTAGTCAATGGTGGCCCTCCATGGATTCACCTATATAAGCCGCGGCTAAAGTTGCAAAAATAAGAGCTTGGATACCACTTGTAAATAATCCAAGGAACATGACAGGGATAGGAACCACTAAAGGTACTAACGAAACAAGAACAACAACTACTAATTCATCAGCTAATATATTTCCAAACAGGCGAAAACTAAGTGATAAGGGCTTTGTGAAATCTTCTAAGATGTTAATAGGTAAAAGGATTGGAGTTGGTTGAATATATTTCCCGAAATAAGCTAACCCTTTTTTAGTAAGACCCGCATAGAAATATGCCACTGACGTGAGTAAAGCCAAAGCAACCGTAGTATTTATATCATTCGTGGGTGCGGCTAACTCCCCGTGAGGTAATTGTATGATTTTCCAAGGTAAAAGAGCGCCCGACCAATTAGAAACAAAAATAAAGAGAAACATAGTTCCAATAAAAGGAACCCAAGGGCCGTATTCTTCTCCAATTTGAGTTTGACTCACATCTCGAATGAATTCAAGGACATATTCGAAGAAATTCTGAACGCCAGTCGGAATGGTTTGTGGTTTCCGAACAGCTAGCGCAGCGGAACCTAATAAGATAGCAATTACAACCCACGAAGTAATCAGTACTTGGCCGTGAACTTGGAAACCCCCGATTTTCCAATAGAAATGTTGGCCTACTTCCACACCGGATAGCTCGTATAACCCTTTTAGTATGTTGGTGGAACCTGATAAAAGATTCATATTGCTCTCTGACAAAAAGAAAACTTTAAACGAAATTATTTTGATTCAACCATCTTTTTCTTGACTTAACTACTTGAATCGTATATTTGGAATACCAACTAATCACACTCTATAGCCCAGTTCTTTTTATCTCGTTTTTGAGATTCAGAAATAGTAAGCGATTCGATAAATCTATGAGGGTTCCGAACCGACATAAGTTCTTTTTATTTTTATTAATTACGGATTTCTTAGAGACTCAGAACGGCCCTCACGAATTGCGAATACTAATTTGTTAAGAATAAATCGGAGGGAAGAGATAGAATCATCATTCGCTGGAATCGAAATATCGGCGAGATTGGGGTCACAATTTGTATCGATTAAACAAATTGTTGGAATTCCTAAAGTGATACATTCCCGAAGGGCCGTATATTCTTCGTGCTGATCAACAACGATTACAATATCGGGTAAGTCTGTCATATATTTAATCCCGCCAAGATATCTTTGCAAGTGAGATAATTGTCTTTTCAAGATGGCCGCATCTCGTTTCGGAAGACGATCCAATCTTCCTGTTTTTTGTTTGGTTCTCAAGTCTCTAAACTTCTGAAGTCTCGTTTCTGTAGTCGACCAATTCGTTAACATCCCGCTGAGCCATTTTTTAGTAACATAATGACACCGAGCCCTTATTGCAGCCCGTAATACTGAATCAGCTGCTTTTTTTTTAGTGCCAACAATTAAGAATTGTTTTTTCCTACGGGCTGCATCAAAAACCAAATCACAAGTTTCTGATAAAAAACGAGCAGTTTTAATAAGATTTGTAATATGCCTACCTTTACGCTTTGCAGAGATATAAGGTGCCATTTTAGGATTCCATTTTCGAATATCATGGCCAAAATGAACTCCCGCTTCCATCATCTCTTCCAAATTTATGTTCCAATATCTTCTTGTCATTTCTCCCCATACTCCTCCCTCTTTTTGTTTTTTGAAAAAAAAAAACAAAAAGAGACGAGGGACCCTGAAAAAAAAAATTGTTCCGATGGAACCTTCCCTTCTACCAGAGATTGGCCCGAAAGACAGGGCCAAGCCATTCTTCTTTTCTATTCATTATTATTTTGATTACTCTTACCAAATAAAATGACTGGATCAAATCCAAATATAGATCCTTTTAAAATCAAAAGGATGAATCTGCTCTTAGGAATCATTAAATACTAGAAATGATTGTTCTGATGTATCGTGGAAATTCTTTGAAAGGAAAGAATCAAATAAGGTTTTGTGGTGAAATAAAATATCTCTCATTTCCCCCTCGAATAGATTCTTCTCTTTTATTTCCAAGGGAAGATGCTTATGTTGTCTTGGAGGGTGCACTAATCCTTTGCCTTTGAATCCAGTACCAACCGGTATCATTCCCCCCAGAACAACGTTCTCTTTCAGGCCTTTCAACCAATCGATACGACCCCGGAGAGCCGCTTTTGCTAAAACTCGAGCAGTTTCCTGAAAACTCGCTTCAGATATGAAACTTTGAGTATTCAGAGACGCTCTGGTTATTCCCAATAAGACAGCTCGGTAACAGATCGCTTCTTCCAAAGCGCGTCCCATTCGTTCCGCTCGCAACAATCCAACGAGTTCTCCGGGTAAAAAAACATTAGACAGTCCGTCTTCTGAAACCAACACTTTGGAGGTTATTTGACGGACAATAATTTCGATATGCCTATTATGTATCTGCACGCCCTGGGATCGATAAACCTTTTGGATCTTATTAACTAAAGAGATACGACTTTGCACTATAGTTAGCTCAGCACCAAGCAAGAATCCCCAAGGAATTCCAAGAATTCTTATTATACATTTGTTCCAACCCTCCACCCTCTTTTTGAGATTCATTGATATTGAAGCAATTGAACGCACTTCTAACACCTGTTCAACTTTTGGAAGACCTTGCGTTATATCACCAGATCTTGATTTTTCATAGATAAATGTAACTAATGTATCTCCTTTAGAAAGCATTTTCCCATAATGACCATGCACAGTTGCCCCCGGGGTAGCCAAAAAGGGCTTAGCCGATCGTATTATTACAGAGTCAACTTGAACAATTAGAACTTGACCCGATTTTAGATGCGGTCCTTTTTTGGCTATCCGTACATTTTCACAAATAAACTGCCCAAGACTAATGATTGTAGATGACTTTTCACAACAAGTGTAATGCAAAAAATCCCAATTTAACTCAAATGGATTCAAAATGATGTTCTTGCACGGATCGGGCTTCAAAATTTTCCCATTTTCATCCATTAAAAAATATTGAAGTACTTGAAAAGTCGGTTTCAAATTGTCAAGTTGGAAATAGTTCGTTACCAAGATCTGATTAGAAGTTATTAAATGTGAAAATGAATAAAAATTCGCAATTTGAAGATCTGTTCCTAAAGGACCCAACAATTTCCTAGTTGAAATTAGGGGGTCCTTATGACTGAATTCTTTTATCAAATCGGGAGACTTTACAGCGTTGAATGGACCTAGTGGCGAACAAGAACAATTGGATGCTGACAAAATTATCAAAGATTGGCATTCGTTATTTTGATTCAACAACGTATGGATAGTTCCTTGATGTTGGGTAAGGGATTCAAGAATCCTTGCTCTGGAATAGGAATAAATGGAAGAAAAGGGGTTGATCCTGGTGCGATCTGATTCACTCTCGGAGATCAACCCGGAACCCGATAGATCATTCCTTTTGATAGTATACGAAATAGGCGAGTTTGCTAAGTCGATTCTTAGAAAATCGTGAATCAAACCATTTGTCCTTATTTCAACAAAGGAAGCACGGGCCTCGTCGCTAGAAGAACTTTTTTTGTCTTGGTCCCAATTCAATACTAAACAAGTCCGAACTAATTGAATACCTGTCTCCGAACTTGCCCGAATTAGCGTGCCGTTTCCATAAAAGATATAATTGACAATTTGAAGTTGTACATTATCCCTTTCTTGCAGTATATCCGGGGGTAAAAGTCTTACTAAATTTATCCCATCCGTTATTTCGTATGTGATTACAGGTCGAACTAAAACAAAATAGTTTCTCTTGGTAAGTGTGAGCCGTTGGATATAGAGCCATTTTTTGTCTTCCTTGGAATTTTTCTTTCCTGTTCTTGGTGGTATCAAAACGCCACTATGTTGGGAGATCTTTGCTGTCTTTCCAGGAAAATGGATATCTCCAGGAAAGATTCTAAGTTCAATTCTTTTTTTTTTTCTCTCCACTCGGACTAACCCGCCCACTCGACTTCGTGTCTTTAAAGTGATTGGTGTATCTCCTCCAATAATACTATTGTTTCGTACCAGTATCGAAGAAGATTCGGGTAAGAGATGCACTTCCTCGGGAATAAAAAAAAATCGATCGACTTTTATTGGGTCTTTTGGCTTTAATTCCGTGACTCCCCCATACTCAATGAAATCCTCTTTTTTGACGATTGACTGCATTTCGACTGTTTCATATTTAGTAATTCCCGAGTGCTTTCTTCTATATTGCGGATCATCGAAATATGCAAGAATACTATTTTTACGGAAAATCCCATTGATCGGTATTTCAATTGAGATCCCCAAAGAGGGTGTTAGTTCGTTCTCGCGTTCTTGAATCGTTTGGAGTGGGATGATGAATCTATTTCTTCGCCGCTTTGCCAATAAATCAGAATTCGCGTCGAGAATGGTCGTATATCTGAGATTACAAAGACCCATTATGATTCGATTACGTTCGGAAGAATTAGGAATCCCACCCCCCCTTTTCCCAGAACACTCCAACCTAAAGAATTTTGGTCTCGCTTGATTAGTAGTTCCTGAGGGGTTAGAAATAGATCTTCGTTTTCTAGAAAGAGAATGAGCGTTCATTTGATCTTGATCCTTGTGAATCGAAAGGGAGACGAGACTGGATCTCCATGGCTCCCCTAATAAGATCCATAAATGACTTGTTTTTGGTAAGAGATGAACATTCCCATATGTAAATTCCGATGCATGATATACATCGGTATTCCAATGCATTTCGCCCTCTGAATCAGAATAAATATGTTTTCGAACCTTCTCTTTAACACTCAAAGTGGCTGTTCCTGCGCGCATCTCAGCAATTACTTGCTCTGATTCTACATATTGATCATTTTGAACTAAAAGAAAACTTTTGGACGGAATACGCACATTGTGCATAATATCTTCACTCTCAATAGTTACATAC